GTCCTCGTAGCTTACAAAAAAGCATGCCACTGAAGATGACAAGACGGTTGCCATACGCACCCGAGGACAAAAGACTTAGTCCTAACCTTACTGTTGGTTGTTGCTAGGATTACACATGCGAGTATCCGCGTTCCAGTGTAGATGCCCTGGGCACCCTGATTCCCCATCAGGTAGATAGGAGCGGGTATCAGGCACACCTTCAACTGTAGCCCAAGACGCCTTGCAATTGCCACACCCCCACGGGTATTCAGCAGTGGTTAACATTAAGCAATGAGTGAAAACTTGACTTAGCCATAGCAACCCAGGGCCGGTAAATCCTGTGCCAGCCACCGCGGTCATACAGGAGGCCCAAATTAACAGTATAACGGCGTAAAGCGTGGTAGCATGTTATCCAAGTAACTAAGATTAAAAAGCAACTGAGCCGTCACAAGCCCATGTAGCCCGTAAGGCCACTTACCTAAAGAAAATCTTAGACTAACGACTAATTGAAATCCACGAAAGCCAGGGCCCAAACTGGGATTAGATACCCCACTATGCCTGGCCCTAAATCTTGATGCTTAATATAACCCAAGCATCCGCCCGAGAACTACGAGCACAAACGCTTAAAACTCTAAGGACTTGGCGGTGCCCCAAACCCATCTAGAGGAGCCTGTTCTGTAATCGATGATCCACGATATTACCTGACCATTTCTCGCTAGTTCAGCCTGTATACCGCCGTCGCCAGCCCACCTCCTCTGAAAGCCCAACAGTGAGCGCAATAGCCTAACCCGCTAGTAAGACAGGTCAAGGTACAGCCTATGGAATGGAAGCAATGGGCTACATTTTCTAGTTTAGAACATTACGGCAAAGGGACCTGAAACGATCCCTGGAAGGCGGATTTAGCAGTAAAGTGGGACAATCGAGCCCTCTTTAAGCCGGCTCTGGGGCACGTACATACCGCCCGTCACCCTCCTCAAAAGCGAACCAAACCCCCCCCATAAATAATAAGCTATTCAGCCGAAGATGAGGCAAGTCGTAACAAGGTAAGTGTACCGGAAGGTGCACTTAGAATACCAAGACGTAGCTTTAAATAAAGCATTCAGCTTACGCCTGAAAGATACTTGCTCACACCAAGTCGTCTTGATGCCAAACTCTAGCCCAAAAGACATTGACCTGGAATAACAAAGCCACTCACTACACCCAACCAAAGCATTTGTTAGTCTTAGTATAGGCGATAGAAAAGACACCACTGGAGCGATAGAGACCACGTACCGTAAGGGAAAGATGAAATAGCAGTGAAATAACTAAGCTAAAAACAGCAAAGATCAGCCCTTGTACCTCTTGCATCATGGTCTAGCAAGAAAAACCAAGCAAAATGAATTGTAGTTTGCCTCCCCGAAACCCAAGCGAGCTACTTACGAGCAGCTACTTTGAGCGAACCCGTCTCTGTGGCAAAAGAGTGGGATGACTTGTTAGTAGAGGTGAAAAGCCAACCGAGCTGGGTGATAGCTGGTTGCCTGTGAAACGAATCTTAGTTCACTCTTAATTCTTCTCCAAGGAACACCTGAACCCTAATGAAGCGAATTAAGGGCTATTTAAAGGGGGTACAGCTCCTTTAAAAAAGAGTACAATCTCCACGAGCGGATAAGCAAATATTTCCACCATACTGTGGGCCCTCAAGCAGCCATCAACAAAGAGTGCGTTAAAGCTCTACTACCAAAAATATATGAACACTGCGACTCCCTCCTCATTAACAGGCTAACCTATAGTCAATAGGAGAATTAATGCTAGAATGAGTAACCTGGGTCCTCCCTCTTCGACGCAAGCTTACATCTTTACATTATTAACAAACCACCCATATACGACCAATCCAACAAGCACAGTATTAGGCATTTTGTTAACCCGACAAAGGAGCGTCCGCTAAGAAAGATTAAAACCTGTAAAAGGAACTAGGCAAACCCGTCAAGGCCCGACTGTTTACCAAAAACATAGCCTTCAGCAAACCCCCAACAAGTATTGAAGGTGATGCCTGCCCGGTGACCTGAGGTTTAACGGCCGCGGTATCCTGACCGTGCAAAGGTAGCGCAATCAATTGTCCCGTAAATCGGGACTAGTATGAATGGCTAAACGAGGTCTTAACTGTCTCTTACAGGCGATCGGTGAAATTGATCTCCCTGTGCAAAAGCAGGGATAACCCCATAAGACGAGAAGACCCTGTGGAACTTCAAAACCAACAGCCACCCTAGGTTATCTACACCCCCACTGGGCTCACACCTACCCTGGCTCCTGGCTGGTGTTTTTCGGTTGGGGCGACCTTGGAGAAAAACAAATCCTCCAAAAATTAGACCATCCCTCTAGACTGAGAGCAACCCCTCAACGTGCTAATAGCAACCAGACCCAATATAATTGATCAATGGACCAAGCTACCCCAGGGATAACAGCGCAATCTCCCCCGAGAGTCCATATCGACGAGGAGGTTTACGACCTCGATGTTGGATCAGGACATCCTAGTGGTGCAGCCGCTACTAAGGGTTCGTTTGTTCAACGATTAACAGTCCTACGTGATCTGAGTTCAGACCGGAGCAATCCAGGTCGGTTTCTATCTATGATGAACCCTTCCCAGTACGAAAGGATAGGAAGAGTGGGGCCAATGCCACAAGTAAGCCCCCGCCCCAAGTGGTGAAACCAACTAAACTGCGAAAGGCTATCACACCACACCACGTCCTAGAAAAGGACTAGCTAGCGTGGCAGAGCTCGGCAAATGCAAAAGGCTTAAGTCCTTTAACTCAGAGGTTCAAATCCTCTCCCTAGCTTTTACCTCACGAACCAATGGCAAACCACCCCCTCCTAGTCAACCTAACCATAGCCCTATCCTATATCCTCCCCATCTTAATTGCGGTGGCCTTCCTCACCCTAATTGAACGCAAAGTCCTAAGCTACATACAAGGCCGAAAAGGCCCAAACATCGTTGGCCCATTCGGCCTGCTCCAGCCCGTGGCAGACGGCGTCAAACTATTTATCAAAGAACCCATCCGCCCCTCCACATCCTCTCCTATCCTCTTCACTGTGACTCCCATCCTCGCCCTGCTCCTTGCAATATCCATCTGGGTCCCACTCCCCCTCCCATTTGCTCTGGCGGACCTAAACCTGGGCATCCTTTTCCTACTGGCTATGTCAAGCCTAGCGGTCTACTCTATCCTGTGATCAGGGTGAGCCTCCAACTCAAAATACGCCTTAATTGGAGCTCTCCGCGCAGTAGCACAAACCATCTCCTACGAAGTAACCCTGGCAATTATCCTGCTCTCTGTTGTCCTCCTAAGCGGCAACTACACCCTCAGCACTCTCGCAGTCACCCAAGAAGCCACCTACCTGATCTTTCCCTGCTGACCCCTCGCTATGATATGATACGTATCCACACTAGCTGAAACTAACCGCGCCCCATTCGACCTCACCGAGGGCGAGTCAGAACTGGTCTCAGGGTTCAATGTAGAATACGCAGCAGGCCCCTTCGCCTTATTCTTCCTCGCAGAATACGCCAATATCATCCTGATAAACACACTAACAGTCATCATCTTCCTAAATCCCAGCTTCCTAAACCCCCCTCAAGAACTATATCCTGTCCTTCTAGCTACAAAAGCCCTCCTTCTCTCCGCAGGCTTCCTGTGAATCCGAGCCTCCTACCCTCGATTCCGCTACGACCAACTAATACACCTACTATGAAAAAACTTCCTCCCGCTCACACTAGCTCTATGCCTGTGACACATCAGCATGCCAATCTCTTACGCCGGTCTACCACCCTACCTATAACCCCTTCCCCGCGGAAATGTGCCTGAACGCCCAAGGGTCACTATGATAAAGTGAACATAGAGGTATACCAGCCCTCTCATTTCCTATTAGGCCTAGAAAAACAGGACTTGAACCTGTACTAGAGAGATCAAAACCCTCCATACTTCCTTTATATTATTTCCTAGTAGGGTCAGCTAAATAAGCTATCGGGCCCATACCCCGAAAATGATGGATCAACCCCTTCCCCTGCTAATGAACCCCCAAGCAAAACTAATCTTCATTGCCAGCTTACTTCTGGGAACGACCATCACCATCTCAAGTAACCACTGAATCCTAGCCTGAGCGGGCCTTGAAATCAACACTCTCGCCATCCTACCGCTGATTTCAAAATCCCACCACCCCCGAGCCGTCGAAGCCGCAACTAAGTACTTCCTGGTCCAAGCCGCTGCCTCCGCCCTGGTCCTGTTCTCCAGCATGACCAACGCATGGCACACCGGGCAGTGAGACATCGGCCAGCTGACAGACCCCACCTCTTGCCTCATCTTAACCACAGCCCTCGCAATAAAACTGGGCCTAGTCCCATTCCACTTCTGATTTCCAGAAGTCCTTCAAGGCTCCTCTCTCTCCACGGGCCTACTCCTGTCAACAGTCATAAAATTCCCGCCCATCACCCTACTACTCATAACCTCCCCCTCGCTAGACCCGACCCTGCTAGTCACCATAGCCCTGCTCTCTGCAACCCTGGGGGGATGAATGGGCCTAAACCAGACCCAAACCCGGAAAATCCTAGCCTTCTCCTCAATCTCCCACCTAGGATGAATAGCCATCATTGTCTCCTACAGCCCCAAACTTGCCCTACTAAACTTCTACCTATACGCCTTAATAACTACTACAGTGTTCCTGTCATTAAACTCAATAAAAGCCCTTAAGCTATCGACCCTAATAACCGCCTGAACAAAAGCCCCCGCACTAAGCACAATGTTAATACTGACCCTCCTATCCCTAGCGGGCCTCCCTCCCCTAACAGGGTTCCTCCCAAAATGACTCATCATCCAAGAACTAACCAAACAAGAGATAGCCCCAGCAGCAACCATCATCTCCCTCCTCTCTTTACTTGGCCTATTCTTCTACCTCCGCCTCGCATATTGCGCAACAATCACTCTTCCCCCACACACCACAAACCACATTAAACAATGACGCATTAATGAGCCAATCAGCCCTATAATAGGCATCCTGACCACCATGTCCCTCGTACTCCTCCCAACCTCCCCCCTCATCCTCTCCATTGTCTAAGAAACTTAGGATTACCCAAACCGAAGGCCTTCAAAGCCTTAAACAAGAGTTAGACCCTCTTAGTTTCTGTTAAGACCCGCAGGCTATTACCCTGCATCTCCTGATTGCAACTCAGATGCTTTAACTAAACTAGGGCCTTCCACAAAACTAGACAGATGGGCCTCGATCCCATGACTCTACAGTTAACAGCTGCATGCCCAAACCACCAGGCTTCTGCCTAAGACTCCGGCACACAATTAGTGCGCATCAATGGACTTGCAATCCACCATGAACTTCACTACAGAGCCGATAAGAAGAGGAATCAAACCTCTGTAAAAAGGACTACAGCCTAACGCTTACACACTCAGCCATCTTACCTATGACATTCATTAACCGATGACTATTCTCCACCAACCACAAGGATATCGGCACCCTATACCTAATCTTCGGCGCATGAGCCGGAATAGTAGGCACTGCCCTAAGCCTCCTCATCCGAGCGGAGCTAGGTCAACCTGGCGCCCTGCTAGGAGACGATCAAATCTACAATGTAATCGTCACAGCCCATGCCTTCGTAATAATCTTCTTCATAGTCATGCCAATCATAATCGGAGGGTTCGGAAACTGACTAGTCCCCCTAATAATCGGAGCCCCCGACATAGCATTCCCCCGAATAAACAACATAAGCTTCTGACTCCTCCCCCCATCCTTCCTGCTCCTCCTAGCCTCCTCCACTGTTGAAGCAGGCGCCGGAACAGGCTGAACAGTATACCCCCCCCTAGCAGGAAACCTAGCCCATGCCGGAGCATCAGTCGACCTTGCCATTTTTTCCCTACACCTAGCAGGCATCTCCTCCATCCTAGGCGCAATCAACTTCATCACAACAGCAATCAACATAAAACCCCCTGCCCTGTCCCAATACCAAACACCTCTGTTCGTCTGATCCGTCCTAATCACCGCAGTCCTCCTGCTCCTCTCCCTCCCCGTCCTCGCCGCAGGCATCACCATGCTACTAACAGATCGAAACCTCAACACCACATTCTTCGACCCCGCAGGAGGTGGGGACCCTGTACTCTACCAACACCTGTTCTGATTTTTCGGACACCCCGAGGTCTATATCCTAATCCTCCCAGGGTTTGGAATCATCTCCCACGTCGTAGCCTACTACTCCGGGAAAAAAGAACCCTTCGGCTACATAGGAATAGTGTGAGCAATGCTGTCCATTGGATTCCTAGGCTTCATTGTATGAGCCCACCACATATTCACGGTAGGAATAGACGTAGACACCCGAGCCTACTTTACCTCCGCCACTATAATCATTGCTATCCCAACCGGCATTAAAGTCTTCAGCTGACTAGCCACCCTGCATGGAGGGACAATCAAATGAGACCCCCCCCTGCTATGAGCCCTTGGATTCATCTTCCTATTCACCATTGGAGGTCTAACAGGAATCGTACTGGCAAACTCTTCACTAGATATTGCCCTACACGATACCTACTACGTAGTAGCCCACTTCCACTACGTCCTGTCCATAGGCGCAGTCTTTGCAATCCTAGCGGGCTTTACGCACTGATTCCCACTATTCACAGGATACACCCTCCATTCCACATGAGCCAAAATCCACTTCGGAGTGATATTCGTAGGCGTAAACCTAACCTTCTTCCCCCAACACTTCCTAGGTCTAGCCGGAATGCCCCGACGATATTCAGATTACCCAGACGCCTACACACTCTGAAACACCATCTCCTCAGTAGGCTCCCTCATCTCCCTCACAGCCGTAATCCTGCTAGTCTTCATCATTTGAGAAGCCTTCGCATCAAAACGCAAAGCATCTCAACTAGAGCTAACAAGCACAAACATCGAGTGAATTCACGGCTGCCCTCCACCATTCCACACATTCGAAGAACCAGCCTTCGTCCAAGTCCGAGAAAGGAAGGAATCGAACCCCCTTATGTTGGTTTCAAGCCAACCGCACAGACCACTTATGCTTCTCTCTCATAGAGGCGTTAGTAAAATAATTACATGGCCTTGTCAAGACCAAATCACAGGTGAAACCCCTGTACGCCCCAACTACCAAACATGGCCAACCACTCACAACTAGGTTTCCAAGACGCATCATCCCCAATCATAGAGGAACTCACTCGGTTCCACGACCATGCCCTGATGGTCGCCCTAGCTATTTGCACCCTAGTCTTGTACCTCTTAGCTCACATACTCACAGGGAAACTGTCATCAAGCACAGTCAACGCACAAGAAATCGAGCTAGTTTGAACCATTCTCCCCGCTATAGTCCTAGTCATGCTAGCCCTCCCATCACTACGAATCCTCTACATAATGGATGAAATCAACCAGCCAGATCTGACCCTAAAAGCCATCGGCCACCAATGATACTGAACCTACGAATATACCGACCTAAAAGACCTCACATTTGACTCCTACATAATCCCCACCGCCGACCTTCCACTAGGTCACTTCCGCCTGCTAGAAGTAGACCACCGTGTCATCGTCCCCACAGGATCCACCATCCGAGTCATTGTCACCGCCGACGACGTCCTTCACTCATGAGCCGTCCCAAGCCTAGGCGTAAAAACTGACGCAATCCCAGGACGCCTCAACCAAACCTCATTCCTAGCCAACCGACCCGGAGTCTACTACGGACAGTGCTCAGAAATCTGCGGGGCCAACCACAGCTTCATGCCCATCGTAGTAGAAGCCGTCCCTCTCGCTAACTTTGAAGACTGATCCTCTCTGTCATCCTCCTAATCGCTAAGAAGCTATGAAACAGCACTAGCCTTTTAAGCTAGAGACAGAGGACATACCCTCCTTAGCGATATGCCTCAACTAAACCCAAACCCATGATTTTTTATCATGATCATCTCATGACTCACCCTCTCCCTAATCATCCAACCCAAACTACTCAAATTCGTATCCATAAACCCCCCGGCCAGCAAAACACCAACAAACCCAGACACCACTCCCTGAACCTGACCATGAACCTAAGCTTCTTCGACCAATTCTCAAGCCCCTCCCTCCTAGGCGTCCCCCTCGTTCTAGTAGCAACAATATTCCCAGCCCTCCTACTACCCTCCCCAGGCAACCGATGAATCACCGGCCGACTCTCAGCACTCCAACTATGACTCATCAACCTGATCACCAAACAACTAATAATCCCCCTAAACGAAAAAGGACACAAATGAGCCCTAATCTTGACATCCCTCATGCTGTTCCTCCTATCCATCAACCTACTAGGACTCCTACCCTATACATTCACCCCAACCACCCAACTATCAATAAACCTCGCCCTGGCATTCCCCCTCTGACTAGCCACACTGCTCATCGGATTACGAAACCAACCCTCAATTTCACTAGGCCACCTCCTACCAGAGGGCACTCCAACACCCCTAATCCCAGCCCTAGTCCTAATCGAAACAACAAGCCTACTCATCCGACCACTAGCCCTAGGCGTACGCCTAACCGCAAACCTCACAGCAGGCCACCTCCTAATCCAACTCATCTCTACCGCCACAACAGCTCTATCCTCCACAATACCGGCAGTCTCCCTCCTAACCCTAACAATCCTACTCCTACTAACCCTCCTGGAGGTAGCCGTAGCCATAATCCAGGCCTATGTCTTCGTCCTCCTGCTAAGCCTGTATCTACAAGAAAACATCTAAACCCCCAATGGCCCACCAAGCACACTCCTACCACATAGTAGACCCCAGCCCATGACCTATTCTCGGAGCAGCCGCCGCCCTCCTCACTACTTCAGGCCTAACGGTGTGATTCCACGACAACACCCCATATCTCCTAACCATCGGCCTGCTTTCCACCCTCCTCGTCATATTCCAATGATGACGTGATATCATCCGAGAGAGCACATTCCAAGGACACCACACCCCCACCGTTCAGAAAGGCCTACGATACGGCATGGCACTATTCATCACATCCGAAGCCTTTTTCTTCCTAGGATTCTTCTGAGCATTCTTCCACTCAAGCCTAGCCCCAACCCCAGAATTAGGTGGACAATGACCTCCTGTTGGCATTCAACCGCTAGACCCAATAGACGTCCCCCTACTAAACACCGCCATCCTCCTGGCCTCCGGCGTTACTGTCACATGAGCCCACCACAGCATCACAGAGGCAAACCGCAAACAAGCCATCCAAGCACTAACCCTAACAGTCCTCTTAGGCTTCTACTTCACTGGCCTTCAAGCCATAGAATATTACGAAGCCCCCTTCTCCATCGCCGACGGGGTGTACGGATCGACTTTCTTTGTTGCCACCGGATTCCACGGCCTACATGTTATCATCGGCTCAATCTTCCTCCTGGTGTGCCTCCTACGACTCATCAAATACCACTTCACATCAAACCACCACTTCGGCTTTGAGGCAGCCGCTTGATACTGACACTTCGTAGACGTCGTATGACTGTTCCTCTACATCTCTATCTACTGATGAGGTTCCTGCTCTTCTAGTATACTAATTACAATCGACTTCCAATCCTTAAAATCTGGTGTAAACCCAGAGAAGAGCAATGAATATAATCTTATTCATAATCACCCTGTCCCTAACCCTAAGCATCACCCTGACAGCCCTGAACTTCTGACTCGCCCAAATAAACCCAGACTCAGAAAAACTCTCTCCATACGAATGCGGTTTCGACCCCCTGGGATCAGCCCGACTACCCTTCTCAATCCGATTCTTCCTCGTAGCAATCCTATTCCTCCTGTTCGACCTAGAAATCGCCCTACTCCTTCCCCTCCCGTGAGCCACCCAACTCGAACACCCCACTACCACCCTGATCTGAGCCTCCACTATCATCTCTCTCCTCACCCTGGGACTGGTCTACGAATGAACCCAAGGGGGACTAGAATGGGCCGAATAGCAGAAAGTTAGTCTAACTAAGACAGTTGATTTCGACTCAACAGATTATAGCTCCACCCTATAACTTTCTTTATGACCTACCTCCACCTAAGTTTCTACTCAGCCTTCACCCTAAGCGGACTAGGACTGGCCTTCCACCGAACCCACCTAGTCTCCGCCCTGCTATGCCTAGAAAGCATGATACTGTCCCTATACGTCGCCCTAACCATGTGACCCATCCAAATACAAGCACCAACTTTCGCCCTACTCCCGATCCTAGTACTAACATTCTCTGCCTGTGAAGCAAGCACAGGTCTCGCACTCCTGGTCGCCTCCACCCGAACCCACGGCTCTGACCGCCTCCACAACTTCAACCTCCTAAAATGCTAAAAATCATCATCCCAACCATTATACTACTACCCCTAACCGCCCTCTCCCCATGCAAGCACTTATGAACCAACATTACAACACACAGCCTCCTAATTGCCGCCATCAGCCTCCAATGACTCACTCCAACCTACTACCCCAACAAAACCTCGACCCCCTGAGCCTCTGTCGACCAAATCTCCTCACCCCTACTTGTCCTATCATGCTGACTTCTCCCCCTGATAATCATAGCAAGCCAAAACCACCTAGAGCGAGAGCCAACCGCCCGCAAGCGAATTTTTGCCTCCACAATCCTGCTAGCTCAACTATTCCTACTCCTAGCCTTCTCAGCCTCCGAGCTAATGCTATTCTACATCACATTTGAAGCTACCCTGATTCCAACCCTAATCCTCATCACACGATGAGGAAACCAACCAGAACGACTGACTGCTGGCATCTATCTACTATTCTACACCTTAGTCAGCTCTTTACCCCTGCTAATCATCATCCTACATCTCCACAACCAAATCGGCACGCTATACCTACCAATCCTCAAACTCACACAACCCGCAACATCAAACTCATGAACCAGCCTCGCCTCTAGTCTCGCCCTCCTTCTAGCCTTCATGGTCAAAGCCCCCCTCTACGGCCTGCACCTCTGACTCCCCAAGGCACACGTAGAAGCCCCAATCGCTGGCTCCATACTACTAGCCGCCCTTCTCTTAAAACTAGGAGGATACGGCATCATCCGAGTCACAATCCTAGTAAACCCCTCATCAAGCGGCCTCCACTACCCCTTCATTACCCTAGCCCTATGAGGCGCGCTCATAACCAGCGCTATCTGCCTGCGACAAACCGACCTAAAATCCCTAATCGCCTACTCATCTGTCAGCCACATGGGCCTGGTAGTCGCCGCAACCATAATCCAAACCCAATGAGCAATCTCAGGAGCAATAATCCTAATAATCGCACACGGCCTAACTTCCTCAATACTATTCTGCCTAGCTAACACCAACTACGAACGCACCCACAGCCGAATCCTCCTCCTTACCCGAGGCCTTCAACCCCTTCTGCCACTAATAGCCACCTGATGACTCCTGGCTAACCTGACAAACATAGCACTCCCCCCTACAATCAACCTCATAGCAGAACTTACTATCATAGTCGCCCTTTTCAACTGATCCTCCCTCACAATCATCCTCACAGGGACTGCAATCATTCTCACCGCCTCCTACACCCTGTACATACTCATAATAACGCAACGAGGGACACTCCCATCACACATCACCTCCATCCAAAACTCCTCCACACGAGAACACCTCCTTATAGCCCTACACATAATCCCCATGATCCTCCTCATCCTCAAACCCGAGCTCATCTCTGGCATCCCCTCATGCAAACATAGTTTCAACCCAAACGTTAGACTGTGATCCTAAAAATAGGAGTTAAAACCTCCTTGTTTGCCGAGGGAGGGTTCAACCAGCAGGAACTGCTAACTCTTGCATCTGAGCATAAAACCTCAGCCCCCTTACTTTCAAAGGATAATAGCAATCCAATGGTCTTAGGAACCACCCATCTTGGTGCAAATCCAAGTGAAAGTAGTGGACCTACCCCTAATCCTAAACACATTCATACTCCTCGCCCTAGCAACCATCTCTACCCCAATCATCTTCCCCCTCCTATCAAACCACCTAAAAAACACCCCCGCCACCATCACTAACACAGTTAAGGCCTCTTTCCTAATTAGCCTAGTCCCCATAACAATCTACATCCACTCAGGAATGGAAAGCCTGACCACCCTATGGGAATGAAAATTCATCATACACTTCAAAATCCCTATCAGCCTAAAAATGGACTTCTACTCCCTCACATTCTTCCCAATCGCCCTGTTCGTCTCCTGATCCATCCTACAATTCGCATCCTGATACATGGCATCAGACCCCTACATCACAAAATTCTTCGTCTACCTCCTATTCTTCCTAATTGCCATACTAACCCTAATCATCGCCAACAACCTATTTGTCCTGTTCATCGGCTGAGAGGGGGTAGGCATCATATCCTTCTTACTAATCAGCTGATGACACGGCCGAGCAGAAGCTAATACCGCCGCCCTCCAAGCCGTACTCTACAACCGAGTAGGGGATGTTGGCCTCATTCTCTGCATAGCATGACTAGCCTCCACCCTAAACACCTGAGAAATCCAACAACTCCACTACCCATCCCAAGCCCCCACACTCCCCCTCCTAGGCCTCATCCTAGCCGCAGCAGGAAAGTCAGCCCAATTTGGACTCCATCCGTGGCTGCCTGCCGCCATAGAAGGCCCCACTCCAGTATCCGCACTCCTTCACTCCAGCACGATAGTTGTTGCAGGAATTTTCCTACTCATCCGAACCCACCCCCTATTTCACAACAACCAGACCGCCCTAACCCTATGTCTCTGCCTGGGGGCTGTCTCTACCCTATTCGCAGCAACCTGCGCCCTCACCCAGAACGACATTAAAAAGATCATTGCCTTCTCTACATCCAGCCAACTAGGCCTAATAATAGTCACAATCGGCCTAAACCTCCCCCAACTAGCGTTTCTACACATCTCAACACACGCCTTCTTCAAAGCCATGCTCTTCCTCTGCTCAGGCTCCATCATCCACAATCTAAACGGGGAACAAGACATCCGCAAAATAGGAGGCCTGCAAAAAATACTACCAGCAACAACCTCATGCCTCACCATCGGAAACCTTGCCCTAATAGGAACCCCCTTTTTAGCGGGATTCTACTCAAAAGACCAAATCATCGAAAGCTTAAGCACCTCCTACCTAAACACCTGAGCCCTCCTACTAACCCTACTAGCCACCTCTTTCACCGCAATCTACACAATACGCATGACTGTATTAGTCCAAAGCGGCTTCGTCCGAATCCCCCCTCTAACCCCGATAAACGAGAACAACCCAGCGGTGACTTCCTCCATCACCCGCCTCGCCCTAGGGAGCATCACAGCAGGCTTCCTCATTACCTCCTACATCCCCCCAACAAACATTCCCCCCACAACCATACCCCTCTCCATCAAAATAACCGCCTTAGCAGTCACTATCCTAGGAATAGCCCTAGCCCTAGAAATTTCAAAAATAGCTCAAACCCTAATTCTAACAAAACAAACCACCTTCTCGAACTTCTCTCTCTCTCTCGGCTACTTCAACCCCCTTACACACCGCTCTATCTCAACAGGTCTCCTGGGTGGAGGGTATAAAATCGCCTCCAACCTCATAGACCTCTCCTGATACAAAATGCTAGGGCCAGAGGGACTCGCTAGCCTACAAGTTGCTGCAGCCAAAGCCTCTACCGCCCTACACCACGGCTCAACTAAAGCCTACCTAGGCTCCTTCGCCCTATCCATCCTTATCATCCTCGCATCCCTACACAGAACCAACCTAATGGCACTCAACCTTCGTAAAACCCACCCACTAATGAAAGTCGTCAACGACGCCCTAATTGACCTCCCAACACCATCAAATATTTCCGGATGATGAAACTTTGGATCACTCCTAGGTGTCTGCCTAGTCACACAAATCATCACCGGCCTACTCCTAGCCGCACACTACACAGCAGACACATCCTTAGCCTTCAACTCTGTAGCCCACATATGCCGAAACGTCCAATTTGGCTGACTAATTCGCAACCTCCACGCAAACGGAGCATCCTTCTTTTTCATCTGCATCTACCTCCACATCGGCCGAGGAATCTACTACGGCTCCTACCTCAACAAAGCAACCTGAAACATTGGTGTCCTCCTCCTACTAGCCCTCATAGCAACCGCTTTCGTCGGGTACGTCCTGCCCTGAGGCCAAATATCATTCTGAGGGGCTACAGTCATCACAAACCTGTTCTCAGCAATTCCCTACATCGGCCAAACTCTAGTAGAGTGAGCGTGAGGGGGATTCTCGGTAGACAACCCAACCCTAACCCGCTTCTTTGCACTCCACTTCCTCCTACCCTTCCTCATCGCAGGACTCACACTAGTCCACCTCACCCTACTTCACGAAACAGGCTCAAACAACCCCCTAGGAATCCCCTCAGACTGCGACAAAATCCCATTCCATCCTTACTACACAATCAAGGATATCTTAGGATTCGCCCTAATACTCATCCTGCTCGTTTCCCTAGCCCTATTTTCGCCTAACCTACTAGGGGACCCAGAAAATTTCACACCAGCCAACCCCCTAGCCACGCCCCCGCACATCAAACCAGAATGATACTTCCTATTCGCATACGCCATCCTGCGATCCATCCCAAACAAACTAGGAGGAGTACTGGCCCTGGCCGCCTCTGTTCTCGTCCTATTCCTAATACCCCTGCTTCACACATCCAAACTACGCTCAATAACTTTCCGCCCCATCTCTCAAATCCTATTCTGAGCCCTAGTAGCCAACCTCCTAGTCCTCACCTGAGTTGGCAGCCAGCCAGTCGAGCACCCATTCATCATCATCGGACAGCTAGCCTCTCTCTCCTACTTCACAATCATCCTAATCCTATTCCCCTTGGCAGCTATCCTAGAAAATAAACTACTCAAATTATAGCCCACTCTAATAGTTTATAAAAACATTGGCCTTGTAAGCCAAAGATTGAAGACTACACATCTTCTTAGAGTTACCCCTATTCAGAAAGAAAGGAATCAAACCTTCAATGCCAACTCCCAAAGCTGATGTTTTAATTAAACTACTTTCTGACCCCCCTAAACCGCCCGAATTGCCCCCCGAGATAACCCCCGCACAAGTTCCAGAACCACAAACAAAGTCAACAACAGCCCTCATCCCCCAATTAAAAACAGACCTGCCCCTCACGAATAAAACATAGCCACCCCACTGAAATCCGTCCGAACCCACAATGTCCCTGCACCATCCACCGTCCCACTATCCACCAAAGACTCGAACACCCCTCCCACAATCCCCCCTGCTACAACAACCAACCCCATCCCAAACCCATACCCAACAACCCCTCAATCCCCCCAAGACTCCGGATAAGGGTCAGCCGCCAGAGACACTGAATAAACAAACACCACCAACATACCCCCCAAATAAACCATAACCAGCACCAAAGACACAAAGGAAGCCCCCAAACACACCAATCACCCGCACCCAGCAACAGAAGCCACAACCAACCCCACAACCCCATAGTAGGGAGACGGGTTGGAGGCGACTGCTAACCCCCCTAGAACAAAGCAAAGCCCTAAAAATAACACAAATTCTATCATAATTTCCACCTGGCCTTTCTCCAGGAACAACGGCCCGAAAAGCCGTTGTTATAAAATTTAACTATGGAAACCCTACACCTGTCCCTTTAAAGGGGCCCCCCCTTCCCCCCCCGCACTTTTCTTATTAACTTACGGGGTATGTAACTCCTCATCGCATCCACCACCACATCAAACATACACTGAAATGTAGGATACTCCACGCGATACGTATATGCATGCTCCGAAAAGGTGAAACATCAACTCCAAATAGATAATGTTCGTAGCATCACATGCCCCAAAACATATTTGCTTCAGGCACTGTAAAACCAGCTAACCAGTCCTAACCGACACAATACAGGCGTCACCCTAGATCTAAACTGCTCGATCTGCACCCTACACTCCCCACGGAAACGGATAATGTCCCAGGACACCTTTGCATGCTCAGGGTCATAACGTTAGCCCACCTCCAAGGTCTACACCCCGTCCAACAGCCTTCAGGCTCTCACAAGCCAGAGTACCAGGTTATTTATTGACTCCACCCCTCACGAGAACCGAGCTACTCAACGTCAGATATACTTACGGTCCTTAGCGTCAGGGACATGAACTCCCTCTTACCCTCGAGGCCCTACTCGCACTTTTGCGCCTCTGGTTGTAACTTCAGGACCATAACTTGCCTCAAGCCTACTCACTTGCTCTTCACAGATACAAGTGGTCGGATGCGGAATCCTCCTTAATCTCGTTACCCAACATCTCCGACCTCCTACACTTCTCTTATCTTTTTTTGGGGTCTCTTCAATAAGCCCTTCAAGTGCGTAGCAGGAGTTATCTTCCTCTTGACATGTCCATCACATGGTCGTCGCACGGGGTACCGCCTGCGCTCTAAACTTGTTATGGTGTGCGGGTAACCTGGAGCACCTTTACACTGATGCACTTTGACCACATTCATGGAGGGCGCGCTATTTACCTCTTAAGTAGCAGGATAATGCAATGGTCACCGGACATAAACTCTATATTTACACCTTTCAGGAATTTACTCCTAAACTCCCATTTTTCATCAAATTTTTTATTTTTTTTATCATTGTTTTATTTTTGTTTGTCATCATCATTGTCTTTGTCAAATCCTCACTGATTTCATACAATTATCATTAACCATAAATCAATTCATCAACCCACCTATCCACCGCCCAAATCCCCCCAACCACAAACCAACACCACCCACTCCTCCCATCCACCTCCCACATCAAAAACCAAACAAAAATACAAACCATTACAAACTTACAAATCAGCTTAAAC